GCTATAGCTGTTTTTTTTTTCACTCATATAACTATCTAATTTAATTCATTAACCCGAATAATAAATAAAAAAATGAAGATATGTATGCAATTTATTCCCCCTCTTTTTCTATAAAGACTAGAAAGAAAGGAATAGGGAAAAGTTTATGTTTCAACGAATCGCACGTAGAGATATTGATAATACACATAGAGTTAATGGTATTTCATAACTAATCGATTGAGCAGCAGCTCGTAGACCACCTAAAAAGGAATATTTATTATTTGAACCATATCCTGACATAAGAAGTCCAATGGGAGCAATACTTGAGACCGCAATCCATAAAAAAACTCCGATATTGAGATCGGTTAAAACAAGACGATAGTCAAAAGGAATTACTAAATAACTTAGCAGAATGGATATGACTGCTATGGATGGTCCGATACTAAATAAACTAGTATCTCCTCTAGATGGAAGAAGATTCTCTTTGAAAAGTAGTTTTGTCCCATCTGCTAGAGCTTGAAGAACTCCTAAAGGACCGGCGTATTCAGGTCCAATACGTTGTTGTAGCCCTGCGGATATTTCTCTTTCTAACCATACAATTACTAATACGCCTATTGTGATTCCCAATACAAGAGTCAAAATAGGGACAAGCGCCCATATAATTCCATAGACCCCTTTTAAAGATTCCACTCTGTAAAAAGAATTAATATCTTGTATTTCCGTTGTATCAATTACCATTTCAACGATCAACTTCTCCCATAATGATATCTATGCTACCTAGTATTGTCATAATATCAGCCAATTTCATTCTTTTAACTAACTGAGGAAGAATTTGCAAATTGATAAGACCCGGCGGGCGAATTTTCCATCTCCAAGGAAAACCACTCTGATCCCCTATCAGAAAAATTCCCAATTCACCCTTTGGGGCTTCGACTCTTACATAAAGTTCTTGTTTCGGCAATTCAAAAATAGGAGAAGGTTTTTTACTAATGAATCGATATTCAAAATCATGCCATTCTGGATACCTTTCTCTATCAAAGTATCGAAGTTCTAAATTCTCACAGGGTCCCCCCGGAATTCCTTCTAGAGCCTGTTGAATAATTTTTATGGATTCTGTCATTTCACCAATTCGGACTAAATAACGAGCTAATGAATCCCCTTCTTTTTGCCATTGGACTTCCCAATCCAATTCGTCGTAACACTCATAATGATCAACTTTACGAAGATCCCATTGTATTCCGGAAGCTCGCAACATTGGTCCTGATAAACCCCAATTTATTACTTCGTCTCTACCAATAATGCCTACACCTTCAACGCGTTCTAAAAAAATAGGATTTCGTGTAATAAGTTTTTGATATTCAGTAACTCCTGTTAAAAAATAATCGCAGAAATCCAAACATTTATCTATCCACCCATGAGGTAGATCAGCCGCTACTCCTCCGATACGAAAATAATTATGCATCATTCTCATACCAGTGGCAGCTTCGAATAGATCATATATAAATTCTCTTTCTCTGAAAATATAGAAGAAAGGAGTTTGTGCACCAATATCTGCCATAAACGGGCCGAGCCATAACAGATGAGAAGCTATACGACTCAATTCCAACATAATTACTCTGATATAACTGGCTCTTTTAGGTACTTGAATATTTCCTAACTGTTCTGGCCCATTTACAGTTATTGCTTCTGTGAACATAGTAGCTAAATAATCCCAACGAGTTACATAAGGAAGATATTGTATAATTGTTCGGTTTTCCGCAATTTTTTCCATCCCCCTGTGTAAATAACCCAATATTGGTTCACAGTCAATAACATTTTCACTGTCCAGAGTAACGATGAGTCGAAGAACACCATGCATTGACGGGTGGTGGGGACCCATATTGACTATCATGAGATCTTTTCTTGTAGCTGGTATATTCATAAGTTTTTCCTCGATTCATTCTTCCATGAATTGCGCAAAACGAAAAAAAGTTCATCAAAATTCAAGATCTAATAAATCAAATAATTCAAAATGACTTTTCAAATTAACGAATTTTGGATTCCCGAATACCCAATTGATTAATTAAGTATTTATAACGTACTCTATTTTTTTTTGACAAATAAGACAGCAACCGTTGACGTTTTCCCAGCATTTTACGTAGACCCCTTTGAGATAAATAGTCTTTTCTGTGCAATTCTAAATGTGAAGTAAGTCTTCTTATTTTATTGGTGAAACTCAATACTTGGAATTCAACGGATCCCCTGTTTTCTTCTTTTTCTTCTTGCGAAAAAATGGAAATGAATGCATTTTTTATCATAAAAATGAATCGTCCCTTTCTCTTTTTTTTTAGATATTTTTATCGATATATTTCTTGATCAGTAATAATAATGCCACTCATTTGAATTTGATATACACAAGACTCTTAATTTCGTTAAGAATTTTTTGTTTTTGTCAAATAAAATCAAATAAAATTACTTACTTTAGTAATCAATATAATTTAAAAAATTAATTGGATTCGAATCGGATACCGTATACAAAAGTATGGTCTATTTCTGTATTCACAAAAAATAATAGATCTTCAAATAAATAAGAATATTTTGTTGATTCATTTCTAGATCGAATTAATATTAATAATATAAAATATAATACAATGACTCATTAAATTAGTAAGTATTGTGTATCAGAATGAAATGTAAGATAATGGGTATGTTTATTTCTTTGTCTTCATATACTCGAGAATATAGTAAAAATGTACCATTAATAAATTTGCAATCGCGGATACATATGAATCCTGGTCATACTAAAACGACTACCATTATTGGTATCAAACCAATAGCGATTCATACAAGCTAAATCTTCTAATCGATAATTGGACCAAAGAAAAAACTTTAATTTAATTAGTTTCTTTTTATCGTTATCAAGATTTTTTTTTTTATTCAACACGCAATTTTTTATCCTATTTCCATTGAAAAATACTGTATTTCTATAGATACTGTTTATATCCCTATAATTCAAAAAGATTTGAATTCTCAATTCTCTACGACGCTTCGGGGATAAAATATTTTCAAGAACAAGCAAATCATAATGATTTTTGTCTGTATTTCCAGTCATTTTTTGATGTATTCCAATGGATTCATAAAAATTCTTCTTATTCTTGTCAGCATAGCCATAACTTTTTTCTAGATATCTTTGATTAATTTGGTGCTTATTCTTATGAACCAATGAAATACCTATGGTTTGATATATATAAAATTGTCCATCATTTTTTACAAACAGACGAACTGGTTCGATAATAAATATTCCGCTTTTTAGAAATTCTGTAAGAGTTAAATCCTTCTGGATCATCAGAATATGCGGATTCATTTCTTTTCTTTGAATAGCGGATATAGCAATTTCGTTTGGACTGTTCAGTCTAAGGAGGAGGCAATATACTTTTATGTTATTGATTATTCTTTGATTTAAAGAATCATTCCAGCTCAATTGAAAACGCAAATACTTTTTTAAGAAAAACTCAAGCTCTGCTTCTATGTTAGTCTTGTATTGCTTTTTGTTTCTACGTTTTTTCATGTCTGATCCCGGAGAACTTTGTTCACCATCTTTTTTTTGGTTTGAGAGAGCGGATTTAATATATGGTTTTTCGACTAATTCTTTTTCTCCTTGATTTCTATTTTCTAACTTAAGAGTTTTTTTTTTCGAAAATAAAAAAAGAGATATTTTTTTCTTTTCAGTGATGCTTTTATGTTTATTAACATTTTGGTTTACATTAAAATTGAAAAGAAGTAATTTGATTGGTATGGCCCAGGGTTTAATCTTATATGTATTATAAAATATCCCAAATTCTGGGAATAACAAAAATGCAAGATTCGATATGGGGCGACTTAGTATTTCGTCATTCATTCTCATCCAATCAGCGAGAGACTTTTTTTGTTTTTGATTGAATGGGTGAATTTCTTGATGAATCGTGAGATAAAAAAGACCTTTTTTTTTTTTATCAAATTTATCGATTATTTGATAATTATTAACACTAATCTTAGTATTTTGATTCCTCTTAGTGATGGTATCAATATTAACGCAAGCCTTAATATCAATCTTCTTTGTAAGACAAAAATGGATAATTTTCCAATAAAAAGATTTTCGATCCGGACTTTTTTTTATATCTATACTATTATTTTCTACTCGATAATTATTGATAAGGATACCTTCTATCATATCAAATAGTTTACGTTTAGGTGTGTAAGTATAAGAAATCTTTTTGTTCTTATTTACTTGTAATGGCAATCCATAAATATATGAGTTTTTTTCATCTTCATAATTAATAGATTTATACGATAAAAGATCATATTGATATTGTTTTTTTAATTTTTTGTTCTTTTTTAGTAATGAATCTATTTCAAAATAATTTTGTTTTTCATATTGAATGAATCGGTTTTTTTCATATGAATCAAATTTGTTTAAATCTTTATTTTTAGTCATACGACATTGATATTGATTGACTCTATTTCGCCATTTTTGTGATATTAATCTAGACCATCTAATCTGAGATAAATCATATTGATAATGAACCTTTAGCCAGTTTTTCCATTCATTAATTAAAGAATTTCGAAGGTTTTTATGTTGTCTTAATTCGGAATCAAATATTCCTTGCGTTCCAACAAAATACTCTTTTATTTCATTCTTAAGAAAGAAAGATGTTCCGTAATAGTTAAAGACAGATCTTAACTTATATAAGTTACTGACTTGGATTTGTGAGAATTTGTAGAATACATATGCTTGTGACAAGTAAGATAAGTCCCAAAAAATATGTGAATCTTTATTAATAATACAAAGTGACTTTTTTATAGTCAAAATAAAGTTAATTATACTTTGATTTGTTTTATCAATTCTTTCTTGATTTGCTTCATTATTGTAAATGTATTTATTCAAATTTTTTTTTTTTAATTTAGGAAGAAGCTCCACAATGATTCTAAATATAATAATGATACATAGAAAGATATATATGTATAGTTTTTCAATCAAAAATTTAAAAAAAAAATGTAATTTACGCCGTAATCGAAGATTTTTTCTTTTTAATATCCGCCAAATGTTTTTTGGTGATTCTAATCTTTTATCTTCATAACTTATTTTGGTCGGGCTAATATTTATCTCTCGAGTTAGAAACCCTATTTGCTTATCTTTTTTCATTTTTTCTATTTCAGTTATGATTGTGTTTGTTCTATTAGTTAAATTTTGAATCTTTTTTTCTGTCAATGAGTAAGTTGCACAATCCAAAAATCGAATTTGAATAGACGATTCGGGAATAATTTGATTATGGATTATCGAATTTTTTTCTTTTTTAGGTTCACTCAATTTATATCTTTCTATTTTTTTCAATCCAAATGATAGAATTTGGTTTATTTTTGAGAGTTCTTTGATTCTTTTTTTTAGAAAGAGAATGCTTTTGATGACCCATTTTTTTGTTTCTTTTAATACATTTAGAAAAGATTTTGTTCTTTCTTTTAAAACTCTTAGAACTAGAAAACATTTTTTTTGCAATTTTAATTTTATTTTTTTTAATTTTTTTAAAATGGGTTCAAAAAATGAGATTTGTTGTCGGGGAGAACCAAAAGGTAATTCAGTTTCCATTCCCCAAACTGTTAAAAAACAAAAATCATTTTTTTGTTTTTTCCCTTTCTTTTGAATTGGATCTTTATTAGGGAATCGTAACTTAGATCTGCGCCAAGGTTTCAGACGAAAAGGAAATAGAATCTTTATCTGAATACCGTCTGTTAACCAGTTTTTCGGAAATTCTTTTTCTGATAATTGAACGCCATTATAGGTACATTTAATATGGATTTCTTTAGTCCAATCCTTTAAATCTTCGGACCATTCGGGAAATTGAAATAAGAGTATACGAACAAGATTTTTAGATATTATTAATGAAGGTAATATAATATATTTTCTAAGAATTGATTGGATTACTAATGCAAAACCTCTTATTACTTGAGCAAATATAATGCTATCCCAAAGTTCCCCTATCTCTATACGAGTTTTCTCCGCTTTTTTGTCTATTTCTCTTTTGGCCTTCTCTTCTTTCGCACTTTCTTTTGTCTTTTCCTTTGTATGATCCGAAATTTTGAATTTATTCTTTTTCCAAATCAAATTTATAAAAATTATTTTCATTAGATCGGGGATATCAAAAGAAAAGAGGGGAGGTTTGTCTACTCTATCCAAAAAAAGGGCGGAATACACATTTGCTTGAAACAGTTCCAAAATAATTATTTTACGCCTTTGAGCTCGTATAGAGCCTTTTATTATATCTCGACGAAAATCCGGTTGTTGTGAATAACGTATCAAATCCACCTCTTCAGCTTGATCAGAATTATCAGTCTCTTTTTCATTAGTATCGGTATTCTCCGGACTATTAGTAAAAATTACGACACGTTTGGCTTTTCGTGAACGAATTTGATAATCCTCTGCCCCACTTTCTTCAGTTGCTACTTCCTGTTGTTCCAATTCGTCGATTAATTTATATGACCATCGAGGAACTTTTTTATTTATTTCTTTTATTCCAATATATTCTTTGCTAATTGTTTTATCCTTAGTATCAGTTATAACTGCATTGATTAAAAATTTTAAAATTTGAATTGGATCTTCTGGATTAATTCTTACTTCTTTGTTTTCCGGAAATAAATAAAGTCCTTTCAAATTAAAATTTGATGTTGATTTTCCTCCAAACTTGCTAATTATGTTTAAGAAATAACTCATTTCTGTTGATAATGATTTTCGATCAAATAAATTGAATTTATGGTAAAATTCTGTGTAATTGGTAGTAAGAAGGATGCCATAAATCTTATTTATCCAAATTGTCTCTATGTAATGTTTTATAGCTAGAGAAGTTTTTATGATTGGGAGGAAAAATAGTTTTTTGATTTGTCCGCGAAAGGGTCCGTTAAATAAAGAATCACATATTTTAGGTAAATATTCTTGTTTAGTCTCATTATTACAATTACACAATCTAATTCTTTTTTCGATTATATCCAGAGGAAGGAATCTATTATCTAGAATTTCGACTCTATTTAAAAATTGGTTGCTTATGTTCTTCCTTTTTTGTTCATTGGTATAATTCCAGTGATTATACAGTTCATTATAGGAAATCTTTTCTATTGTAAAAAAAGACATCTTTCTTTGTATCATTTCAAAAAAAGTTGATAAACTTGGCGGATACGTAAAGGATATCCTTTCTTTTCCATCACTTTGACACGTATGAAAAAAATATTGTGACATTTCATTTTTTACAGCATTTTCAAATCGATCATTTTTTATATATCGGAATGGTCGCTTCCATTGTTTATAGTCGAAAAGAATATTAACAAGAGGTTTTTCAAACCAGAATATCTCTTTATCCTTTTTATCTTGAAATATTTCTAACTTCGAATTTTCTTGATTCCCATCTAGATAAGAAGTTTCATAAATTGGTCTATTTTTATAGCGTGTCTCTTTAAAGTGGAATTCATCCTTTGTTTTTCCCTTTCCATTCATTCGGATCTCTTTTGTTTCATCCA